ATTGTAGAATAGGCTAAACCCCTCTTAATGTCTTTTTGAGCAAGAGCTAAAGTAGCTCCTAAAAAAACTGTTATTATCCCTATAAAAGAGATAAAATTCATTATGTGGGGTATGACTATGAAAAGAGGTATAAGTCGAGCTACAAGAAAAATTCCTGCTGCTACCATCGTAGCAGCATGTATAAGAGCTGAAATAGGAGTCGGCCCTTCCATTGCATCAGGTAACCATACATGAAGGGGAAATTGTGCAGATTTAGCAATAGCACCGCCAAATAATAGAACAGCGCACAAAGTAACAAATAACAAATTGACCTCATTAGTAGAAATCAAGTTATTTAATATTTGGAATAAATCACGAAATTCGAAACTTCCTGTTACCCAATAAAACCCCAAAATACCTAATAATAAACCAAAATCACCAACACGATTAGTTACAAACGCTTTTTGACAAGCCTTTGCTGCAACAGGTCGTGTGAACCAAAATCCTATTAATAGATACGAACACATTCCAACCAATTCCCAAAAAATATAAATTTGTATCAAATTTGAACTAGTAACTAATCCCAACATGGAAGTACTGAAAAAACTCATATAAGCAAAAAATCTCAGATATCCATGATCATGAGACATATAATTATCACTATAAATCAGAACCAAAATTCCAACAGTAGTAATTAATATTGACATAATAGAAGTAAGTGGATCGATTAAGTATCCGAATTCTAAAGAAAAATCATTATTGATAATCCAAGACCATACATATTGATAGACAGAACTGCTATTTATTTGCTGAATAGACAGATTCATGGAAAAAATCATGACTATACTTAACAATAAAACGCTCTGAAAAGCCCACATACGACGAAGACTTTTTGTTGCCGTCGGAAAAAGAAGAAGTCCCAACCCTATTAACATAGGAACTGGAAGTGGAAGAAAGGGTATTATCCACGCATATTGATATGTCTGTTCCATAAAAAAAGTTTTTTATTCTTAATTAATTGTTTCCGATTGACCGGATCTTACCTCTTTCGAAAAAGTCACTAAAAAATCAAGATATGCACTAACTTATTTAATTTAATAATTTTATATTAGTATTTATTCTGAGTCTTTTCAAAATCGTTGAAATATTCAAAACAAGAAGTTACAATTGGTCAAATGATATGACCATGACCAAGTGCCATATAAAATAAAAAGAATCTAAATAAATAGGAAAATTTATATTATTACGATAATTTATCGTCATAATAATTTATAATTAATAAAAATAATAAAACAAGCTTAAAAATTTAAGCTAAAAAGAGTACTTGATGTTCATATGAATTATATGATTAACTAAGGTCATCGGTCTAATGAAATAAAAACTCTTTATTTTAGTTACTTTATTTCAACTCATTAACTAATTCATTATGGGATTGATTGTTTTCCATTTCAATCAAAACAATTTATTATTAAAGTTTAGAAGATTATAGATCTAAAATGAACTTTTTTTATAAAAAAATGGATCCTTTAACAGATTTCTTACTAGTCTCATTCGAATTTTAAAATTTAATTTAGGTGTATTTTTCTCAAGTTTTACTAAAAAAAGACTCACTTTTTTAAGCAAAAGTTTACAATCCTTTGAGGTATTTTATTACATGTAAATAAAGTATAGAATAGAATGACGAAAATAAAGGTCTTTTAGGTTCTTTTTTAAGTTTGATTTCTATCACATAGAAATTCTAAAGATATTACTTTGAGGTATAAACAACGAGAATTAAGAGTTCCAAACCAAAAATTTTTGGTTTTACGAATAGTGTATGGAATCAAAAAATTTTTATGTTATTTCGAGTCATTTTTTATTAAATTTTCACATATATATCTATATTTCTTTTTTATGAAGAGAATCTTTTTTAGATAAAAATAGATAATGAATAAGAAAAAATAATTGGTTTTGAACAATAGATGTCTTTCACATCCAACTATAACAATGAGTAACTTCTTCATTTTTAAATGGCAGTTCCAAAAAAACGTACTTCGATATCAAAAAAGCGTATTCGTAAAAATATTTGGAAAAGGAAAGGATATTGGGCAGCGTTAAAAGCTTTGTCATTAGGGAAATCTCTTTCTACCGGGAATTCAAAAAGTTTTTTTGTACGACAAACAACTAAGTCCTAAAAGATTGGAATAATCAGAATGGATTTGACTCAAAAAATTGGATCAGTAATTATTAATATAAAAAAATTGGCAGTCCTAGACTCTTAATCTTATTCTTATAAGATGTCTAAAAGAAAAATTCTTCTATTTTCTGAAATCTAAAGAAATAAAAAATATTGTATTTTTTTTTAGTATATTTTCAATCATATTTTGGTGGTGGGGAGTCTTATTTTCCCCATCGACCTTTACAATAATGAATGAAAATTTTTTATCTTTCTCGGGAAGGGCAGATATAAGATTTTTAGTTAAAATTAATGAATTGTTGAAACTTATTGATTTCATGAGAAAAATTTTTTTTTTCAATTTCT